TCCATTTGTAATTCCATCAATGATTCGTTTATCAAAAAAATTCGTTTGTTTTGCTAATTTTCTTATACTTTCAGTTAAATATTTTTTAAAAAAAGCATCGATGTAACCACGATTATATGACCAATTATATACAAAATTTATTAGTTTTTCCCACCTAATTCTTTTAGAACTCCACTTTTGAAATGAATTCAGTAAGGTTAAATTTAATTTAGATGAATAAAAAGGCTTATATAAACAGTATGCTATAAATATTCCAAACAAAGCTATACTGACTGAAAAAATTGCATTTTTCAAAAATTCATACCAATCTACAAAATTTTGTGAATTGGTATGCAAAAGATTTATCGACGGCGTTAATAATTTTGATAATATATCAAAGTCTATTCCTTCTTGATTGAAAGGAATTCCTATGGCTCCAATAAACAAAGTAAATAAAAGCAATACAAGCATAGGAAATAGAATAGTATTGTCTGATTCATGGGGATAATAGAAAGTTCTTGTATTAAGTCCAAAATTTTCAACAGTAATAAAAGTTTGATTTCTTACATTATTACTAATTTTATATGTTTTATTGCCAAAAAAAGAAGCTCTTTTCGTATTATTCATTGTTAATAATGGTACTAACCCAAAATTTCTATTAAGTTTTTTATCTTCTTCTTTACCCCACAAAGAGATTGAATAGAAGGAGCGACTTTTTTTTCCACTATAATTTATAAAATTAGTGTTTAAATGTCCTTCAAAAGTAAGTAAATAAATCCGAAACATATAAAATGCGGTTAATCCCGCTGTTGAACAAGCTATTATTGCAAAAATTGGCGAAAATAACAAACTATCATTAAGAATTTCATCTTTAGACCAAAAACAAGCAAGGGGGGGAATACCACAAAGCGAGAGTGTTCCTACTAAAAAGGCAGTTTTTGTAATCGGCACATGTTTTGTCAAACCACCCATAAGAATCATATTCTGACTTTTATCGGGCGAATATCCAACTATAGCTTCCATTGAATGAATAATGGATCCAGATCCTAAAAATAACAAAGCTTTCGAATAAGCATGAGTAATCAAATGAAATAAAGCGGATCTATAAGACCCCATACCTAGAGCTAACATCATATAACCCAGTTGAGACATTGTAGAATAGGCTAAACCTCTCTTAATATCTTTTTGAGCAAGAGCTAAAGTGGCTCCTAAGAGTACTGTTATTATACCTATCAAAGATATTATATACATTATAGAAGGGATAACTATAAAAAGAGGAAGAAGGCGAGCTACAAGAAAAATTCCCGCCGCTACCATAGTAGCAGCATGTATAAGAGCCGAAATAGGAGTAGGACCCTCCATGGCATCAGGCAACCATACATGAAGAGGAAATTGTGCAGATTTAGCAATAGGACCCACAAATAATAGAAATGCACACAAAGTAAGAAATAAGAGATTTACTCTATTATTTAAAATTAAATTATTGAATATTTCGAACAAATCTTGAAATTCGAAACTGCCAGTTATCCAATAAAGACCTAAAATTCCTAATAATAAACCAAAATCCCCTACACGATTGGTTACAAAAGCTTTTTGACAGGCATTCGCTGCAATAGGTCGTGTGAACCAAAAACCTATTAATAAATACGAACACATTCCAACTAATTCCCAAAAAAAATAAACTTGGATCAAATTAGAACTAGTAACTAATCCTAACATTGAAGTATTAAAAAAACCCATATAAGCAAAAAACCTCAGATATCCTTGATCATGAGACATATAATTATCACTATAAATCAGAACCAAAATTCCAACAGTTGTAATTAATATTGACATAATAGAAGTAAGTGGATCAATAAAGTAACCGAACTCAAAAGAAAATTCATTATTTATGGTCCAAGACCATACATTTTGATGAATGCAACTTAGAAAAATTTGTTGAATAGATAGATAGAGCGAAAAGATCATAACTATATTTAATAAAAAAATACTCAGAAACGTCCACATACGTCGAAGGTTTTTTGTTGCTGTCGGAAAAAGTAGAAGTCCAGCTCCTAGTAAAATAGGTACTGGAAGTGGAATGAAAGGGATGATCCATGAATATTGATATGTATGTTCCATAAAATAAAAAACCCTTTTTATTTTATTCTTAAATTTATTATTTCTTATTCACTGGTTTGTATATATATTTTTTTTTCAAAGGGGACAATAAAAAAGCACATGATTTCAAACCTAAATAGAAAATTTTTTCGAATTAGTATAATTCTTCATAAACCTTTGAAAAGAAATATATATTCAAATCAAAAAATTAGAAGTGATTAAATAATATTACTCAGTTACTGTAAAAAAACGACATAAAATTTTGATTTTATGCAGATACAGAAAAAGTGAATTAAAATTCCGTATTACAATAATTTATATACATATATTAAGAATAGAACAAAGATTTACACGACAAAAAAATACTTAATATTAATTCTAAAAAAAACTTTACCTAAATAAAGTTATTTGGGTTTGATTATTTAAAATTCTTATTTAATTATGGAATTTAGTGATTGTCTTCCAGTACACTAAGCAAGCTTTTTTTTCAAGAAATATTATTATAATCGATATTTTTTTTTTACATATGAAGTGAAGAAATTTCAGAAAATGATTTCTAATATAACCTATCAGTATAGATTAATTAAATGAGCACTCTCATACGTATTTCAAACGTTAAATACAAAAAATTTTTAAAGAAAAAGGTAAAAAACAGTTGGGTTTTAAACTTTTGAATGTCTGCTTTGTTTGAAAAATAATATATAATAAAATTTGAAAGAAAAAAATTACTCAATATGGAGTACGAAAGAATAGAATAATAAATGTCTTTGACATCCAATTATACCACTGAAAAACTTTTTTCATTTTTGAATGGCAGTTCCAAAAAAACGTACTTCTATCTCGAAAAAGCGTATTCGTAAAAAAATTTGGAAAAGGAAGGGATATTGGACATCGTTGAAAGCTTTTTCCTTAGGGAAATCGCTTTCTACAGGTAATTCAAAAAGTTTTTTTGTACAACAAAATAAATAAAAAACACTAGAATAATTAGAATTAGCCTAACGTAAAAACAAATTTTTTAGAATATATATATATTCTAAAAAGGGGGGGGGTTATTATTTTCCCCCATCAATAAAATAATAAATAAATATCTTGTATTTCCTCTTAACTAGGAAATACAAGATATTTAAGCGAAATCAATAGGTTCTTTAAATTAATTTAAGTCAAAAAATTTTTACTTTATACCTTATACCTTTAGGAATTATTATTTCTCTGAATTCTTCTATTCTTTACTTGGAATCAAAGTTTTAAAAGCATCTATACACAATAAGTGAATATTAGATAATAATAATTATTAAGTAATAATATATGATATTTTTTTTAAGTGATCAAAAAATCTTATGTTTGTACAATATAAAAAGATGCATGAAAATAGATATTTTGACAATTAGTGTTTTTCATTTCTCTTGAGCAACTTAGGCAAATTTGATTGAAAATTTCTAAGGATTTTTGAGAAGTTTTAATTTTTCGAAAAAGCATTTTTGTAATAATAAAATCAATTGTAAATTCCATTGAATTGGCTTCTTTATTTAAAATTGGAATCTCGACGATTGAGTAAAAACTTGTTAGTATTATTTTGAACAAGTTGCCGCTATGGTGAAATTGGTAGACACGCTGCTCTTAGGAAGCAGTGCTATAGCATCTCGGTTCGAGTCCGAGTAGCGGCATAAGATCTTATAAAAGAGATATTATAAGTTTTATAATCAAATTAATACCCGACTTTTTTCTAATATCGGGTAAAACCTAGTATTAATTTATTAATTTTTAACAAATTTTTTATGATTTTTTCAATTTTAGAACATATATTAACTCATATATCTTTTTCGGTCGTTTCAATTGTACTAACAATTTATTTTTTAACTTTATTAGTTAATTTAGATGAAATCATAGGATTTTTTGATTCATCAGATAAAGGAATCGTAATTACGTTTTTTGGTATAACAGGATTATTATTCACGCGTTGGATTTATTCAGGACATTTTCCATTAAGCAATTTATATGAATCATTAATTTTTCTTTCATGGGTTTTTTCAATTATTCATATGGTTTCCTATTTTAATAAAAAAAAAAAAAATTACTTAAACGCAATAACTGCGCCAAGTGCTATTTTTATTCAGGGTTTTGCTACTTCAGGTCTTTTAAACAACATGCCTCAGTCTGCAATATTAGTACCAGCTCTCCAGTCCCAGTGGTTAATGATGCACGTAAGTATGATGATATTAGGCTATGGCGCTCTGTTATGCGGATCATTATTATCAATAGCTCTTCTAGTCATTACATTTCGCAAGGTCGGATATACTTTTTGGAAAAATAATATGAAAACAAAATTTTTATTAAATGAATTATTTTCTTTTGATGTACTTTACTACATAAATGAAAAAAATTCTATTTTACTACAACAAAACATTAATTTTAGTTTTTCTAGAAATTATTATAGGTATCAATTGATTGAACAATTAGATTATTGGAGTTTTCGTATTATTAGTCTTGGATTTATCTTTTTAACCGTCGGCATTCTTTCAGGAGCTGTATGGGCGAATGAAACATGGGGTTCATATTGGAATTGGGATCCAAAGGAAACCTGGGCATTTATTACTTGGACCATATTCGCAATTTATTTACATATTAAAACAAATAGGAATGTTCGGGGTATAAATTCTGCAATTGTGGCTTCGATAGGTTTTCTTTTAATTTGGATATGCTATTTTGGCGTCAATCTTTTAGGAATAGGTTTACATAGTTATGGTTCATTTACATCAAATTAACTAAAACATTAAAAAAGAAAAAAAAAAATAGCATATATATATATATATATATATATATAATTTCATATAAGTTAAGAAATCTAATTTAGTTTTAGTAGTAAATCATCAAGAACCTTTTGAATCATTGTACTACTTGATTCAAAAGGTTCTCACAATACAAAAACCAAAGACTTCTTATTATAATTCAATTTAATGTTTTTTTTATTTCCTGAAAACTATCCATAAAAATAATTAGATAAAATGGATTCGACCTTGTCACTTGCTAATGAGAGCACAAAATCAGGATAAATCCCAATACCAATTATGGGTAGAAGAATAGAGATTGAAAGAAATAACTCTCGGGGTCCAGAATCAAAAAAAGAAAAGTTTTTGGCATTAATTAACTTGTATCCATAGAACATTTGGCGTGACATAGATAATAAATATATAGGAGTTAATATCATTCCAATTGCCATTACAAAAATAATTAAAATTTTTGAAATTAATAAATATTTTTGGCTCGTAATTATTCCAAAAAAAACAATTAATTCTGCAACAAAACCACTCATGCCCGGTAATGCAAGGGAAGCCATCGATAAGATAGTGAACATTGTAAATATCTTTGGAATGGAGATAGCCATTCCACCCATTTCATCAAGATAAACAAGCCGAATTCTATCATAACTCGTTCCTGCCAAGAAAAAAAGTGCAGCGCCAATAAATCCATGAGAGATTATTTGTAAAATAGCTCCATTAAGTCCAGGATCCGTTATAGAACCAATACCTATAATTATAAAACCCATATGAGATACAGAAGAATAGGCTATTCTCTTTTTTAAATTACGTTGACCGGGAGATGTTGAAGCTGCATAAATTATTTGGATTGTGCCGACTACCATCAACCAAGGAGAAAACATAGAATGAGCGTGAGGTAATAATTCCATATTGATTCGAACCAACCCGTATGCTCCCATTTTTAATAGGATTCCAGCGAGAAGCATACAGGTACTGTAATGTGCCTCGCCGTGGGTGTCAGGTAACCAAGTATGTAAAGGTATAATCGGTGATTTGACGGCAAAAGCAATAAGAAATCCAATATAAAATAGTATTTCGAGTGTGACAGGATAGGATTGATTCGCTAATAGTTCTAAATTTAATGTTGGTTCGTTCGAACCATATAAACTTATACCTAAAACTCCTATTAATAAAAAAATAGAACTTCCTGCAGTGTATAAAATAAATTTTGTAGCTGAATACAGACGTTTCTTTCCACCCCACATGGATAAAAGGAGATAAACGGGAATTAATTCTAATTCCCACATGATGAAAAAAAGTAAAATATCCCGAGAAGAAAATGATCCTATTTGGCCGCTGTACATTGCTAACATCAGGAAATGGAATAATCGGGAATCCCGAGTAACTGGAAAAGCCGCTAAAGTAGCTAAAGTAGTAATAAATCCCGTCAGTAAAATCGTTCCTATAGAAAGCCCATCTATTCCCAGTCTCCAATAAAAATCAAAAAAATTGATCCATTTATAATCTTCGGACAGTTGAATTAACGGATCGTCCGTTTTAAAATTATAACAAAAAGCGTAGGTCGTTAGAAGAAGTTCTAAGATACAAATGCCTATAGTATACCACTTATTAACTTTATTTCCCCTATGCGGGAGAAATAACATTAACGAACCGGCAGATATTGGAAAAACAACAATTATTGTTAACCAAGGAAAATAATTCGTGGTAAAGACAAGATACACCAGGTCCAAAGAACGCGTACTCAAAAAATATATATAAATAAAAAAATATAATTTACCTTTTTTGAGTACGAGTACTTGTCAATAAAAAAAAATAAAATGTATTCCAAATTTATTCAAATCAGGTTTTCGGTAACGTATCAATAAGCTAGACCCATGCTTCGAGTTGTTTCATGCCATAAATAAACTCGAACACTCAAAAAATCCGTTGGACAGGCAGATTCACATCTCTTACAACCAACACAATCCTCGGTTCTTGGGGCAGAAGCTATTTGCTTAGCTTTACATCCATCCCAAGGTATCATTTCTAATACGTCTGTAGGACATGCTCGGACACACTGAGTACATCCTATACAAGTATCATAAATTTTTACTGAATGTGACATAGGATCTATAGTTTTTTGAATGTCATAAATTTTCAATCTAGTAAACTTATAACTAAATGATATATTAAAATACTAGATGAAGCAATGATTTCCTTTAATAGAATTTTTTTAATTAATTCTGGCTCAATTGGTAAAAAATGGGGCTAAAATACTTTGATTTCTTAGATTTTCACAAATCTAATCTAGTAAGTCATAACCTATCATATATGCAAATTTAAACCTATAATTTTTTGATTTATGCTACTTATTTAATAAGGTCGATTGGTTGATACGAGTTGATTTTCTGTTACGATAAATTGACGAGACTATAGCTAATCCAATAGCTGCTTCAGCGGCTGCAATTGCTATAACAAAAATGCAGAAAATATCCCCTTTTTGTTGGGAATTATCAAAAAAATCAGAAAATGTTACGAAATTCATATTAACTGCATTGAGTATAAGTTCAAGGCACATAAGAGCCCTAACCATATTTCGACTCGTGATCAATCCATAAAGACCAATCAAAAATAAATAGGCACTCAAAACAAGTACATGTTCGAGTATCATTGAGCAACTCCTTATCAATTTTGATTCATTTCAATATGAATAATAAAAAAAATTCACTGGATTCAATCAACTAGAATATAACAACAAAGTACGAATAAAAACTATATTAGGGTCAAATATATATCAAATATAAAAATTTATATTTAAAATATGAAATAGTATTCAATCAAATTGAATTCAATGAACCAAAAAATATCATAACATACACAAACACAAAGTTTTCTTTGGTCTTTACTAATCGGAACCTTTTTTATTGACGAGCCACAGAAATTGCACCTATCAAAGCAACTAAAAGAATTATTGAAATGAGTTCAAATGGAAGAAAAAAATCTGTTGATAAATGAATTCCTATTTGTTGACTATTACTTATTAAATCTTGCTCTAAAATCTGGTTTAATCTTGTAGTCCAAATAACCCCGTACCATGACGTATCGAGAATAGTAGAAATTAATGAAAAAAGAATAGTTGTACAAACCAATGAAGTAATCCCATTCCCAACAGTCCACAGATTGAAATCTATGGAATATTCTGAATCATTCATGAACATCACAGCAAATATGATTAAAACATTTATGGCCCCCACGTAAATAAGGAGTTGTGCAGCAGCTACAAAATGGGAATTTGCTAGAATATACAATAAAGATATACAAACAAGAACAAATCCTAAGGAAAAGGCTGAAAATATTGGGTTAGGAAGTAATACCACTCCCAGACCTCCTACTAGAAGACCGGATCCCAGAAAAACTAAAAGAAAATCATGTATTGGTCCAGGTAAATCCATTATATTATAAAAAAAAGAAAAAATAGAAATCCTTTTCATGACCTTATTAATTTAACCGGGGCATTTTTTTTAATATGTTTCTAATAGAGTGAAATTAGAATCTAATGAATATGAATTGATGTAGATACAATTATTAGACAGTTTCGCTTTTTTATTCTAATATTTTCAACCTATCTATTTCAAGATAGTAATTACGAAGATATTATATTAATATTAAAAGGATGAGCCTTAATACATACTTAATATTATTTATTCTATAAATACAAGTTTTTAATTAAATTCTTTATATAATATAATTCAACAGTTTTGCATTCTTTTTTTAATAAAATTAATAGGTTTACCCATTTTTTTGTTGAGGTGAATTCAAAATTGTTCGAATAGTGTAATCGTCAATTACTGACATTGGTAAACGACCCAAAGCTATTTGATTATAATTCAACTCGTGACGATCATAAGTTGAAAATTCATATTCTTCAGTCATTGACAAACAATTTGTTGGACAATACTCAACACAATTACCACAAAATATACAAATTCCAAAATCAATGCTGTAATTAAGCAATCGTTTTTTTCGAATATTGGTTTCCAATTTCCAATCAACAACAGGCAGATCTATAGGACATACTCGAACACATACTTCACAAGCAATGCATTTATCAAATTCGAAATGGATTCGACCGCGGAAACGTTCTGATGTTATTAATTTTTCATAGGGATATTGAATAGTTACAGGTAAACGATTTGTGTGGGATAAGGTAATCATGAAACCCTGACCAATATACCTTGCAGCTCGTAGGGTTTGTTGACCATAATTCATGAACCCGGTTATCATAGGAAGCATATTGTAATTATCTATGAATAATTTGATCTTTGTTTCTTTCTCTTGTTTAAAACAAATAATCAATATCTTGGATTCATTTTCAATTTAGAGTGAAAAGAGTTGGAAAGAAGTTGTTAATAATAGATTACCAAGGGAAATCGGTAAAAGAAATTTCCATCCAAGATTTAATAGTTGATCCATTCTTAACCTCGGTAAAGTCCATCTGGTTGCGATAGAAATGAACAAGAACAAATAAGTTTTAGCTAATGTAATAAAGATACCAATTGTTGTTCCAAAAATTTGATCCTTTTCAAATAGCTGCAGAATAGATATATACGGAATAGAAATATTCCAACCGCCTAAGTATAGAACTGTTACAAATAATGAGGAAATTAATAGATTTAGATAAGAAGCAACGTAAAATAAACCAAATTTGATACCGGAATATTCAGTTTGATAACCTGCTATTAATTCTTCTTCGGCTTCTGGTAAATCAAAAGGTAACCTCTCGCATTCTGCTAGGGAAGAAATTAGAAAAATGATAAAACCGATAGGTTGACGCCACAAATTCCATCCCCAAAAACCATATTTTGATTGTGCCTCAACTATATCAACTGTACTTAAACTGTTAGATAATCCTAGTCGGTGATAACATTACTATTCTCACCGCTATTACAAAACCGTACATGAGGTCTTCGCCTCATACGGCTCCTCGGGGGCCGTAAATAAATCTAAGGACCAGATTAGTATTATTTAGATGGATATGATGTTCTAAAATGGATTAAATAGAAATATATCTGGGATCCCGAATTATACCAATGGAATTCTGTCTGCTCAAATTCTAAAAATAAAAAACGCGCTTCGGAATTCATCTCATCCTTTACAAATTTTAATTTCTATTTGTTGAGTAATAACTTAATCCTTTAATAAAACACCCCTTGTCAAAATAAAACTAGGTATTTAAGCCCGTCGTGGTTTTCAATTACGAAAAAGAATTAAACATCCTATTAGTTTATTATTAATGATAGAAATTCTATTTTATTTTCGAAATCTATCAAAATAAATATCCTTGTTTCGTTCCTATTCTTCTTTCTTTTTTAGAAAAAAAGTCGGTGGACTTCAAAAAAAATAAAGGATTATTTCGTTTCTGATAGTCATTACATTTATCGGTGGATGGGAGCATACTCTGAATCGGAATCTTGGGGAATACTGCCTGATAATTTCTACTAATTTCAAGCCCCAATTAACCTTCTTTTTTTTATCTTATGTTATGCATAAATATCCTTTTCAATTTGGTTAATCTCTATTACAAATTCTTTGTGTATTTTGGTGTTTCTAACCATCCACGCGTTTTTACCTAATTTCCGTTCACTTTGAAATATATGTATGCTAATTTATATAACTGATAGTGAAAACGTCATATGGTTAATATTTTTTTTAACCCGCTTCAAGCCCGGATGACTAATCAACAAACCTTGGGGTAAAGTGATTATTACGGTTATGTTTATTTCCGTTTAACCTTTGTACATAGGAAATGAGACTCAATTTTTCGTTTTACTGCTAATTTCTGAGCAGTTTTTTTCACTCATATATAACTATCAAATTGCTTTTATTAAGATTAACCCGAAAGATAAATATATATATTCCAGTTTTTCATTTATTCATCTAGAAGAAACGGAATAAACGTTTATGTTTCAACGAATCGCACGTAGAGATATTGATAAAACACATAGAGTTAATGGTATTTCATAACTAATCGCTTGGGCAGCAGCTCGCAGACCACCTAAAAAAGAATATTTATTATTTGATCCATATCCTGACATAAGAAGTCCGATCGGAGCAATACTTGAGATGGCAATCCATAAAAAAATACCGATATTGAGATCCGCTAAAACAAGGTGATTGCTAAAGGGAATTACTGAATAACTTAGTAAAATAGAGATAACTGCTATAGATGGTCCAATACTAAATAAAGGAGTATTTCCTCTAGATGGACGAAGATCTTCTTTGAAAAGTAGTTTTGTCCCGTCGGCTAAAGCTTGAAGAATTCCTAACGGGCCGGCGTATTCAGGTCCAATACGTTGTTGTATCCCTGCAGATATTTCTCTTTCTAACCACACAATTACTAGTACACCTGTTATGATTCCCAATACAAGAGAAAATATAGGGACAAATATCCATATGAGTCCATAGACCTCTTTTAAAGATTCCAATCTAACAAAAGAATTTATAGTTTGTACTTCTGTTGCATAAATTATCATTTTAACGATCAACTTCTCCCATAATTATATCTATGCTACCGAGTATCGTCATAATATCAGCCAATTTCATTCTTTTAACTAGTTCAGGAAGAATTTGCAAATTAATAAAACCCGGCGGTCGGATTTTCCATCTCCAAGGAAAACCACTTTGATCTCCTATGAGAAAAATTCCCAATTCCCCTTTTGGAGCTTCAACTCTTACATAAAGTTCTTGTTTCGATAATTCAAAAGTAGGGGAAGGTTTTTTACTAATGAATCGATATTCAAAATCATTCCACTCTGGATTGCTTTTTTTATCAAAGCTTCTACTTTCTAAATTCTCATAGGGACCCCCCGGAAGTCCTTCCAGAGCCTGTTGAATAATTTTGATGGATTCTGTCATTTCGCTAAGTCGTACTAAATAACGAGCTAATGAATCTCCTTGTTTTTGCCACTGAATTTCCCATTCAAATTCATCGTAAGATTCATAACGATCAACTTTACGAAGATCCCATGGTATTCCTGATGCGCGTAGCATTGGTCCGGATAAACCCCAATTTATTGCTTCTTCCCCACCAATAATCCCAACGCCTTCAACTCGTTCTAAAAAAATAGGATTTCGTGTAATCAGTTTTTGATATTCAACAACCTCTGTTAAAAAATAATCACAAAAATCCAAGCATTTATCTATCCAACCATAAGGTAAATCAGCCGCTATTCCTCCAATACGAAAAAAATTATGCATCATTCTCATACCGGTGGCAGCTTCGAATAGATCATATACAAATTCTCGTTCTCTGAAAATATAGAAAAAGGGAGTCTGTGCCCCAATATCTGCCATAAAAGGGCCAAGCCATAACAGATGAGAAGCTATACGACTCAATTCCAGCATAATTACTCTGATATAGCTGGCCCTTTTAGGAACTTGAATATTTCCCAATTGTTCTGGTCCATTTACTGTTATTGCTTCTGTAAACATAGTAGCTAAATAATCCCACCGCGTTACATAAGGTAAATATTGTATAATTGCTCGGTTTTCCGCAATTTTTTCCATTCCTCGGTGTAAATAACCCAATATGGGTTCACAGTCAACAACATCCTCACCGTCTAGAGTAACAATTAAGCGAAGAACACCATGCATGGATGGGTGGTGAGGTCCCATATTGACTATCATAAGATCTTTTCCTGTAACTGGTCTCTTCATAAGTTTTTCCTTGATTCGTTCTGGTATGAATTAGATTGCTGAAAAAGAAGTTTATTAAAAAATTCAAGATCTAAAAAATTAACTAATTCACAATTTTGGAATTTAACGAGTTTTTAATTCCCGAATATTCAACTGATTAATTAATTCTTTATAACGTACTCTATTTTTTTTTGACAAATAAGCCAGCAGTCGTTGACGTTTTCCCAGAATTTTTCGTAGACCCCTCTGAGATAAATAATCTTTTCTGTGTAATTCCAAATGTGAAGTAAGTCTTCGTATCTTATTAGTGAAACTGAATACTTGAAATTCAACGGATCCCCTGCTTTCTTCTTTTTTTTCTTGAAATGAAATGAATGTATTTTTTATCATAAAAAGAAATCCTTCCCTTTTTAATATGAATTGAAAGATATGAATTTGACTGATCAGTAATAATAATGGTAGTTTTTTTGTACAAAGATCCGAATTTAATTATCAACTTCTTAATTCTTAATTTTATAAAAAAAAGTCTAAATTTTGATCTAAAAAAGGAGGATTTTTTGAATTTATTTATGGATCCGCTCTGATTGGTATCTATGTCATTAATTAAATGAATCTCATGTATAAAGATTGAATTTAAAACAATCCCTCATATTTGTGCATCCAATTCATATACCGTAACTTATATTATATATATAGTAAAAATATAGTAAAAAGGATCTACCATTAATGCATTTGAAATCGCGTATACATGTGTATTCTTATCATACTGAAACGATTTCCGTTAGTCGTATTAAACCAATAGCGATTCATACAAGCTAAATCTTCTAATCGAAAATTGGGCCAAAGAAAGGATTTTAATTTAATTAGTTTTTTTTTATCCTTATCAAGATCTTTCTTTTTCTTCAAAACTGTGGTCAAGTTTTGAATATTTGTATCAAATCTTGAATTTCTATCTCTCACATTTTTTTTTTTTAAGTTGAAACAAATTAGAATTCTAAATTCTTTACGTCGTTTAGGGGATAGAATATTTTCAGGGACAAAGAAATCAGAATTATTTTTTTTATCAATATAGCTTTTTTTTTTTGATCTTTTACTTATTTTTTGTTTATTTTTATGAACCAATGAAATCCCGATGGTTCTATATATAATAAGTTGTCCATCGTTTTTTACAGACAAACGGACAGGTTCAACAATCAATATTCCTTTTTTCATTAATTTTTCAAAAGTGAAATTCTTCTCAATCAGTAGAATATCTAGGCTCATCTCTCCTCTTTCAATAGAAGATATCGCTATATCGTTTGGATTTTTTAGTCTAACCAAGAGACAGTATACTTTTACATTATTGAGAATTTTTTTTTTTAAAAAACAATTCCATCGCAATTGAAAACGCGAATACCTTTTGAGAAATAAGTCAAGTTCCGCTTCAGTATTGCTTTTTAGTTGTTTTTGATTTTTACGTTTTTTTATCTTCGATTCTGCATAATTTTCTTCAATAGTTTTTTCTTGGTTTGATAGAGCTGATTCCGCATTTATTTTTGTTTCTTTATCTGATTCAAACTCTTCTTGACCTGCCGATTCGTTTTCTTCTTTATTTAGATTAAAAAATCGAAGGAATTTTTTTTCGTTTGATGGTATAAAACCTTTTTTCTTTAGAGTGATCTGTTTATTCACATTTTTTGTTTCATTAAAATTGAAAAGAAGTAATTTAATTGGTATGACCCACGGTTTCATTTTATATGTACTAGAAAATAAGAAAAATTCTGGAAAGAAAAAAGAGTCCAAATTTGTTATACGATGATTTATTATTTCTTCATTCATTCCCATCCAATCAAAAAAGTTTATTTTTTGATTGGCAAGACCCGTCTTAGTTATTTTATCAATTCTTTGATAATTCTGAACTTTAGTCTTAATATATTTTTTTTTACTGTGAGTATCAGGCTCAATATTTACTTTTTTTCTAAACCAAAAGTTGAGAATTCTCCAATCCAAATATTTTCTATGCCGAATTTCCCCTATACCCTGAATATTATATTTTTCTAGAAAACAAGAGACTAAACAATTTTCTAGGCCTGTAGACATATCAAAAAATTTTTCTGTCGAATGCATAGATTTGTAGCAAAAAAGATTATATATCGAATCCTTTTTGAAATTATCTTTATGTTTTGGATTGAAAAATGAGTTGGCCTTAAAAAATTTTTGTTTTTTGTAATTATCCAAATTTTTTTTTTCAGATGAATCCACTTTGGTTTTTAGAACGAGAGAGTCTTGGTTTATTTTATTTTTCCATTTTTTTGTTACTAATCTAGCCCATGCAATCTGAGGTAAATTATATTGAGAATGACTTCGTAACCAGTTTTTCCATTGATTTATTTCGGAATTTAAAAGGGTTTTATCTTTCCATTCATAATGAAAGATTCCTTGTTCTTGAAAAAAATCCTTTAGTTGATTCTTAACAAAAAAGGATGTTATGTATATGTTATATTCAAAAAAAGTTTTTAATTTATAAAAGTTACTAACTTGAATTTGTGATAATTTGTAAAATACATATGCTTGTGATAAAGGGCACAAGTCATAACTAAAAAAATTTTTTTTTAATATGAAATTTTTTATAGTCGAAATAAAATAAATGGTATTTTTTTTTTTAGTAATTTTTTCTCCAATTTCGTCATTCTTGTAAATATATCTATCAAGAATTTTTTTTGTTGATTCAAAAAAAAGTTGTGTAGTAATTCTTGGAATATTAATGATACCTAGAAAAATAGTTATAGACAGTTGTTCAACGCAAAATTTTCTAAAAAAAAAAGATTTACGAATTAATCGAGTATTTTTTCTTTTTAATGTCTGCCAACTTTTTTTTAATGACTCAATTATTTTAGAATCATAACACAGTTTGTTACAACTATTAGTTAGTTTTTCTTTTTCTTTTGAAATTTCTTCCGTTTGATTTCTGATTGTCTTTATTCTATCAATCACATTTTTTATGTTGTTTTCGCTGAGTGAAGAATTTGTCCACTCCGTGGATTTTTTTTGAACAGATAGTTCATGAATCATCTGATTACTCATTATTGAAACTTTTTTAGTTTCATTTAATTCATATATTTCTCTCGGGCCAACTAATGGAATTCTATTTCGTTTTGAAAGGTTTTTTTTTTTTTTTTTTAGAAAAAGMAAGTTTTTTATAATCCAGTTTTTAATCTYTTTTTCGACTTTTAGGAAAATTGTTGTTCTTTCTTTGAAAATCCTTAAAACCGGAAAAGACTTCGTTTTGGATTTTTTGATTCTTTTTTTTAATTCTTTAAAAATGGGTTCAAAAAAAGAAGGCGTTTTTTTGGTCGAACCAAAAGGTAGGTCAGTTTCTAGTCCCCAAACCGTTAAAAAACTAAAATCATTTTTTTCTCTTTTTTTTTTTTTTAGTCGGACTTTCTGAGATGATTGAAATTGATATTTATGCCAAGGTTTAAGATAAAACGGAAATAGGATTTTTATCTGAATACCATCCGTTAACCAGTTTCTTGGAAATTCTGTTTCGGATAGTTGAACCCCATTATAAGTACATTTAACATGCATTTCACGTTTCCAATCCTTTAAATCCTCAGACCACTCAGGAAATTGAAATAATAATAAACGGATGCTATTTTTAATTATTATCAATAAAGGTAATATAATATATTTTCTAAGAATAGATTGAGTTACTAAGATAAAACCTCTTATTATTTGAGAAAATAGGAAGCTATCCCAAGTTTCCGCAATTTCTATCCGTCTTTGTTCTTCTTTTTTTGATTGCTCTTCTTCGTTTTTATAAATAAACTTTTTTTTTTTCCACATGAAATTTCTAAGAATTTTTTTTTTTAGCCCCCATATATCAAACGAAAAAAAAAAAAGTTTATTTATTCTATCAAAAAAAAGGGGCGAATGCGCTTTTGCTTGCAAAAATTCCCAAATAACAGTTTTACGCCTTTGGGAACGCATGGATCCTTTAATTATCTCTCGACGAAAATCAGATTGTTGTGAATAATGGATCAAAGCCATTTCATCTTGTTGATCAGAATTTTGATTATCTTTGAAATTAGTATAAATCCCGTTATGAGGTTCTTGTAAATCAGTAAAAACCACTACACGTTTTGCTTTTCTTGAACGAATTCCAGGTTCGTCTGGTACATTTTCTTCAGTTTCGCCTTCCAATTCTTCCAACTCACTTGTTAATTTGTATGACCAGTGAGGAACTTTTTTATTGATTTCATGGAAATCAATAAAATTTTTTATAAAAGTTTGATCATTATTATAAATTATAACGACATCAAATAAAATTTTTAAAATTTTTATTTCTTCTTCTGAATGTGAATGAATTTTTTCTTCTTGGGGTTCTGAAAAAAAATAAATTCTTTTCTCTAAAGACTTTCTATTAAATTTTTCTATTGTTTGCTCAAATTTTTGAGAATTAATCTTCAGAAGTATACCATGAATTTTGTTTATCCAAGATCCTCTTATATTCTTTTTTTTATAAGTTTTTGTTATGATTTTGAAAGGAGATAATTTTTTGATTCTTCCGCGAGAGATCCCATACAAAAATGGATCATAAATTTTAGGTAAATATTCTTTTTTAGTTTCGTTATGACAAAATCGAGTCGTTTTTTCCAGTATATTTTCAATAAACCATTTCTTATCTAAAGCTTCAATTCTAGTTAAAAATTCGTTTTTTAAATTTTCTTTTTTTTCTTCATTGATCAAACTCCAACAAGTATAAACTTGATCCGAGGGTGCTTTTTCTGTTGTAAATGAAGGGATCTTTTTTTGTATCATTTCAAAAAAAGTTGAAAGGTTGGGAGGATATGTAAAAGATATTCGTTCTTTTCCATCACTTTGGCATGTATAAAAAAAATATTGTGACATTTCATTTCTTAGAGTATTTTCAATTTTATCATTTTTTATATATCGATTTGGTCTATTCCATCTTTTATAATCGAAAACTA